TTAAAAATAAGCTAAAATAAGCTTTTGGGTTCATACCCCAAATATATAGGTATCCCTTTTTTTTAAAATAAAGTGCCTGATTAAAGGATTATTCTGATAGAATAAATAATGTAATTTTTTACCTTTATTAATATTATATTTTATAGAATCAAACTATAACTAATAATATCAAAAATTATTGTGCATCATACACTAAAATATATTAAAATATTTTATTAAAAAAAAAATAAATTTTTAATTTATTTTATATTAAAATATTTTTTATTTTATTTAATATTAATTCTAATAAAATATTTTTTTTTTTTATATTAATTTTTAGAACTTTAATTTCTATTTCTTCTAATTCATGAATGGGCTGCTGAATTGGATTAGAAATTAATATATTGAGATTCATCCCCTTAATTTCAAATTCTAATAATCTTTTAAATTCAGAAGCTTCTTTAAAATATTTTTTAATTCAATCAATTGCTTCAATTAATTTTTTATTCTCTATTTTATTTAAAATAATTTTAATAAAAAATTTTGAAATTAATAATTTAATTTCAATTTTAATTAATTCCTCAATATTTATAAAAATAGGATCAGTACCTTTTCATTTTTGGTTTCCTAATATTATTGAAGGTATATCTTGATTAAATTGTTTTATTTTAATAACATGACAAAAAATTACCCCTATAATTTTAATATCATATTATTTAAATAAAAATTTATTATTAATAATTATAATAATAAATACTATTATCGGAGCTTTTGGTGGTATTAATCAAACATCATTACGTAAAATAATATCTTTTTCATCAATTAATAATTTAGGTTGAATAATATTTGCAATTTTAATTAGTAAATCATTATGAATACTTTATTTTATTATATATTCATTTTTAATTAGTATTATATGTTTTTCTTTTTATATAATAAATACCTATTATATTAATCAATTATTTATTTTTAATATAAATTTCATAATTAAATTTTTAATATTTATTAATTTTCTTTCTATAGGAGGTCTTCCCCCCTTCCTAGGATTTTTCCCAAAATGAATTATTATTAATTTTATAATTTTAAATAAATTTTATATTATTTCTTTTATTTTTATTATAATAAGATTAATAACTTTATTTTTTTACGTACGTATTGTTTATTCCTGTATTTTATTTAATTATATAAAATTAAAATGATTTAATTTTTTTTTAAAAAATAATTATTTTTTTTTTATTTTATTTAATAGTTTAATTTCAATCTTAGGAATAATTCTTAGAACTTTTTATTTTATTTAATGGTTTTAAGTTAAAATAAACTAATAGTCTTCAAAATTATTTATAAAGAAATTTCTTTAAGCCTTAGTAAATTTTATTTACCCCTTAAAATTTGCAATTTTAAATCATTATTGAATATAAGACTAAACTTAATTTTTTTTAATAAAAGAGATTTTTTTTTCTCGTAAATAAATTTACAATTTATCGCTTATAACTCAGCCATTTTATTAGCGAAAATGACTTTATTCTACTAATCATAAAGACATTGGAACCTTATATTTTATTTTTGGAATTTGAGCAGGTATAGTAGGAACATCATTAAGATTATTAATTCGAACTGAATTAGGAAATCCTGGTTCTTTAATCGGAGATGACCAAATTTATAATACTATTGTAACAGCTCATGCTTTTATTATAATTTTTTTTATAGTTATACCCATTATAATTGGAGGTTTTGGAAATTGACTTGTTCCCCTAATATTAGGAGCCCCTGATATAGCTTTCCCCCGAATAAATAATATAAGATTTTGACTTCTCCCCCCTTCACTAACCTTATTAATTTCAAGAAGAATTGTCGAAAATGGATCTGGTACAGGATGAACTGTTTATCCTCCTCTTTCCTCAAATATTGCTCATCAAGGAGCTTCTGTTGATCTAGCAATTTTCTCCCTACATTTAGCTGGAATTTCTTCAATTTTAGGGGCAATTAATTTTATTACCACTATTATTAATATACGAATTAAAAACTTATCTTTTGATCAAATACCTTTATTTGTATGATCAGTAGGAATTACTGCTTTATTATTATTACTTTCTTTACCTATTTTAGCTGGAGCAATTACTATACTTTTAACAGATCGAAATCTTAATACATCATTTTTTGACCCTGCTGGAGGAGGAGATCCTATTTTATATCAACACTTATTTTGATTTTTTGGACATCCTGAAGTTTATATTCTTATTTTACCAGGATTTGGAATAATTTCTCATATTATTTCACAAGAAAGAGGAAAAAAAGAAACTTTTGGTTGTTTAGGAATAATTTATGCTATATTAGCTATTGGATTATTAGGATTTATTGTATGAGCCCATCATATATTTACAGTTGGAATAGATATTGATACACGAGCTTATTTTACATCTGCAACTATAATTATTGCCGTACCAACAGGTATTAAAATTTTTAGTTGACTTGCAACTCTTCATGGAACTCAAATTAATTATAGTCCTTCAATATTATGAAGATTAGGATTTGTATTTTTATTTACAGTAGGGGGACTTACAGGAGTAATTTTAGCTAATTCTTCTATTGATATTACTTTACATGATACTTATTATGTAGTAGCTCATTTTCATTATGTTTTATCTATAGGAGCTGTATTTGCAATTTTTGGAGGATTTATTCATTGATATCCATTGTTTACAGGATTAACTCTCAATCCTTATTATTTAAAAATTCAATTTATTTCCATATTTTTAGGTGTTAATTTAACTTTTTTTCCTCAACATTTTTTAGGTTTAGCAGGAATACCTCGACGATACTCAGATTACCCAGATAGTTATATTTCTTGAAATATTATTTCATCATTCGGATCATATATTTCTTTATTATCTATAATAATAATAATAATAATTGTATGAGAATCTATAGTTAACCAACGAATTATTTTATTTTCATTAAATATTTCTACTTCTATTGAATGATTACAAAATTTTCCTCCAGCTGAACATTCATATAATGAGTTACCTATTTTAAGAAATTTCTAATATGGCAGATTATATGCAATGGATTTAAACCCCATTTATATAGGATCATCCTTTTTTTAGAAATGGCAACATGATCTAATTTTAATTTACAAAATAGAGCCTCACCTTTAATAGAACAAATTATTTTTTTTCATGATCATACAATAATTATTTTAATTATAATTACTATTTTAGTCAGCTATTTAATATTTTCTTTATTTTTTAATAAATACATTAATCGATTTTTACTAGAAGAACAAATAATTGAATTAATTTGAACTATTTTACCCGCTATTACATTAATTTTTATTGCATTACCATCTCTTCGTCTTCTATATTTATTAGATGAATTAAATAATCCATTAATAACTTTAAAATCTATTGGTCATCAATGATACTGAAGCTATGAATACTCAGATTTTTCAAATATTGAATTTGATTCTTATATAATTCAAAATAATACTACAAAAAATAATTTTCGATTATTAGATGTTGATAATCGAATTATTTTACCCATAAATAATCAAATTCGAATTTTAATTACCGCAACTGATGTAATTCATTCATGAACAATTCCTTCTTTAGGTATCAAAGTAGATGCTAATCCAGGACGTTTAAATCAAACTAATTTTTTTATTAATCGACCAGGAATTTATTATGGTCAATGTTCTGAAATTTGTGGAGCAAATCACAGATTTATACCTATTGTAATTGAAAGAATTTCAATTAAAAACTTTATTAATTGAATTAATAATTATTCATTAGATGTCTGAAAGTAAGTAATGGTCTCTTAAACCATTTTATAGTAAATTAACAATTACTTCTAATGAATTAAATTAAATTATAATCCAATTTTTTTTAAAGAATTAGTTAAATTATATAACATAAATATGTCAAATTTAAATTATTACTTTAGTAATACTCTTTAATCCCTCAAATAATACCTATCAATTGAATTTTATCTTTTATTTTATTTATCTTAATTTTTATTTTATTTAATATTATAAATTATTATATTTATATTTCAAATAAAAATAAAAATTACTTAAAAAAATTTTCCATTAATAATTTTTCTTGAAAATGATAACTAATTTATTCTCAATTTTTGATCCTTCTTCTAATATATTTAATATCCCTTTTAATTGATTAAGAACTTTTTTAGGAATTTTATTTATTCCTTATACTTTTTGACTAATTCCTAATCGTCAATTTATTTTATGAAATTTTATTATTAATAAATTACATTTTGAATTTAAAAATTTATTAGGACCTAGAAGATTTAATGGTTCAACATTTATTTTTATTTCTTTATTTTCTTTTATTTTATTTAATAATTTTCTAGGATTGTTTCCTTATATTTTTACAAGAACGAGTCATTTATCTATTTCTTTATCATTATCTTTGTCACTTTGATTAAGTTTTATAATTTACGGATGATTAAATAATTCAAACCATATATTTATTCATATAATTCCTCAAGGTACCCCAAGAATTTTAATACCCTTTATAGTTTTAATTGAAACTATTAGTAATGTTATTCGTCCAGGTACTTTAGCAGTACGATTAATAGCTAATATAGTAGCTGGACATTTACTTTTAACTCTTCTAAGAAGAACTGGAATTTCTATATCTAATTATTTTATTATTTTTTTAATTTTTTTACAAATTTTATTATTAATCTTAGAATCAGCAGTTGCTATTATTCAATCTTATGTAATTTCTATTTTAAGAACTCTTTATTCTAATGAAGTCAATTAATGTTAAAACACAATCACCCTTATCACTTAGTAGATTATAGACCTTGACCATTAACAGGAGCTATTGGAACAATAACTTTCGTTACAGGTTTAATTAAATGATTTCATAATTTTAATATTAATTTATTAATTTTAGGATATATTATTATTATTCTAACTATATACCAATGATGACGTGATGTATGTCGAGAAGGAACTTTTCAAGGTAAACATACAATCTCAGTTTTAATAGGTTTACGATGGGGAATAATTTTATTTATTATTTCTGAAATTTTTTTTTTTTTTTTTTTTTTTTGAGCATTCTTTCATAGTAGATTATCCCCTAATATTGAAATTGGTTCTATATGACCTCCTTTAAATATTACTCCATTTAATCCCTTTCAAATTCCTTTATTAAACACTATTATTCTTATTACTTCAGGAATTACTGTTACTTGAGCTCATCATGCATTAATAGAAAATAATTTTTCACAAACTAAACAAAGATTATTTATTACTATTTTACTAGGAATTTACTTTACTATTCTTCAAACTTACGAATATTATGAAGCTCCTTTTACAATTGCTGATAGAATTTATGGATCAACATTTTTTATAGCTACTGGATTCCATGGTTTACATGTAATTATTGGAACAATTTTTCTTTTAACTTGCTTTATTCGACATTTATTTTATCATTTTTCCAATAAACATCATTTTGGATTTGAAGCTGCAGCATGATATTGACACTTTGTAGATGTAGTATGATTATTTTTATATATTTCTATTTATTGATGAGGTAATTAATTATTTATATAATATATTTAGTATATTTGACTTCCAATCAAAAAGTTTAAAATTTTTAATATAAATAATTATTTTATTATTATTAATATTAATTATTATTATTATAATTTCCAATATTATTATATTATTATCAATAATATTATCAAAAAAATCATTTAAAGATCGAGAAAAATGTTCACCATTTGAATGTGGATTTGATCCTAAATCTTCAGCTCGAATTCCCTTTTCATTACATTTTTTTTTAATTACTGTAATTTTTTTAATTTTTGATGTAGAAATTGCTTTAATTTTCCCAATAATTTTTACCTTTAAAATAGTAAATCTAATTATTTGAACAAAAACTAGATTTTTTTTTTTATTTATACTATTAATTGGTTTGTATCATGAATGAAATCAAAATATATTAAACTGAACTAATTAAAATATATTAGGATTATAGTTTAAAAAACATTTGATTTGCATTCAAAAAATATTGTAATACAATTTATCTTAAATAAGAAGCAATATTGCATTTAATTTCGACTTAAAAGATAGAGTTTTATACTCCTTATTTAAATCTATTAATTGAAACCAAAATCAGAGGTATATCACTGTTAATGATATTATTGAATTTAAATTCCAATTAAATATAATTTGAAATATTTTTTAATTAAGCTTCTAACTTAATTTTTAGTGATTATTCATTAATATTTCTATTTATATAGTTTATATTATTAAAAACATTACATTTTCATTGTAAAAAAAAAAATTATTTTTATAAATATATTTAAAGATTTTAAATCATCTTAATATCTTCAATATTAAACTTTATTTTTAAGCTATTTAAATAATTTATAATAATTAATATTAATAATATAAATATTATTCAAAAAACAAATCTAAATAAATAAATTTTTAAATTATTTATTTGTATATATATATTAAAAATTGAATATTTCTTTATTGTCATATAAATTCCTTGCCCACTATATAATTCTCTTCATCCCATATCAATATTCTTTATTAATTTTTGTCCTAAACTTAAAAAATAATATCTTAATCCATAAGTTGATAAATTAGGTATAAATCATATTAATCTTAAAAATAAACTTAATTCATATCTTATTAAAAATTTATTTAAAGAATAAATTTTTATATTTCTAATTATATAACCTATTATTAAACCTAAAAAACTTACATATAAAACTATTAATTTTAAATTCATAGGTAAATAAATTATATAAGGAATAGAAAAAATTAATCATCTTAATATACTTCCTGTAATAATTCTTATAAATATTAATATAAATATTCTCTTTAATATAATATAATCTTCATCAAATAAATTATAAATACTTAATAAATTATAATCATTTAATATTAAATATATAAATAATCGAATAGTATAAAATATTGTTAATCCTGTAGAAAAATAATATAAATAAAAAATCATAATATTTAAATTTCTTATTATTACTATATCTAAAATTAAATCTTTAGAATAAAATCCAGCTAAAAAAGGAATCCCACATAAAGCTATATTCGAAATATTTATACATAAAGAAGTTAAAGGAATATATAAATTTAAACTCCCTATTAAACGAATATCCTGATTATCATTTATTAAATGAATAATTACCCCCGCACATATAAATAATAAAGCTTTAAATATAGCATGAGTTAATAAATGAAAAAATGCTAAATCAGATAACCCCATTCTTAAAATTCTTATTATTAAACCTAATTGACTCAATGTAGATAAAGCAATAATCTTTTTCAAATCAAATTCATAATTTGCAGAAATTCCTGCTATTATTATAGTTAATCCTGATAATAATAATAATATTTTTAAAAAAAATATATCAATTAATAAATTATTAAATCGAATTAATAAATAAACTCCTGCAGTAACTAAAGTAGAAGAATGAACTAAAGCTGACACAGGAGTAGGAGCTGCTATAGCAGCTGGTAATCAAGATCTAAAAGGAATCTGAGCTCTTTTAGTTATAGCTGCAATAATAACTATTATACCAATAATAAATATTTCCAAATCTTTAGTTATAAAATTTAAATAAAAAATATAATTTCATCTCCCATAATTTATTATTCAAGAAATAATTATTAAAATAAAAACATCCCCAATTCGATTTGATAAACCTGTTAATATACCTGCGTTATAAGACTTTAAATTTTGATAATAAATAACTAAACAATAAGAAACTAATCCTAATCCATCTCAACCTAATAAAATTCTAATAATATTTGGACTAATAATTAATAAAATTATAGATATAATAAATAATAAAACTAATAAAATAAAACGATTTAAATTTATTTCAGAATATATATATCTTTTTCTATAATAAATAACTGAAGAAGAAATTATTATAACAAATATTATAAATATAAAAGATATTCAATCTAACAATAAAGATATAACAATATTCATAGAATTAAAAGAAATTAATTCCCATTCTATAAAAATAATTTTATTTTCTATAATAAAATATATTATTATAAAAAAACTTATTAAACTAAAAAAAAATAAAAAAAAAAATCTAATAAAACATATACATATGAAAAATTTATTATTATTATTAAATATAATTATTATCTAAGATGATGATTCTTTTTCTTATCATATTTTTGATATCACAAATCAATATTTTTATTAAATTACTTAAATAAAATCAAATTATAAAATAATCAATTTTTAAAATTAAAATATTTAATGGTAATCAATGTAATAATAATAATAAATATTCTCGTGATACTCCCGTATAAAATCTATATAATCTTATATTATATTTACCATGCTGAGAATAAGAATATAAATATAAACTATATCTAGCTCTAAAAAATGAAATCATTATTAATATTAATATTGTTAATCAAGATCAACTTAATAATCTATTTATTAAACTAATTTCTCCTATTAAATTTAAAGAAGGAGGAGCTGCTATAGCAGCAGATAATAATAAAAATCATCATAATCTTATTGAAGGTATAAAATTTATTATTCCTTTATTTATATATAATCTTCGACTAAATAATCGTTCATAATTAATATTAGCTAAACAAAATAATCCAGAAGAACATAAACCATGACCAATTATTAATACATAAGAGCCTAAAAACCCTCAATAATTTATTGTTATAATCCCTCCAATTACTAATCCTATATGAGCTACAGAAGAATAAGCAATTAATGATTTTATATCTACTTGACATAAACATTTTAATCTAATATAAAATCTTCCAACTAATCTAATAGTAATTCAAAAAAAATTAATTTTTAATGATATATTTTGAATAAAAATTATTAAACGTATTAACCCATAACCTCCTAATTTTAATATAATTCCTGCTAAAATTATAGATCCTGAAACTGGAGCTTCAACATGAGCTTTAGGTAATCATAAATGAACAAAATATATAGGTATTTTTACTAAAAAAGCTAAAATTATAGAAAAATATAAAATATATAAATTATAATCATAAAATTTTATAAAATAAAATTTTATACAATTTATTTCATTAAAAATAAAAAAAATACCAATTAATAAAGGTAAAGAAACAAATAAAGTATAAAATAAAAGATACATACCAGCTTGAATTCGTTCTGGCTGATACCCTCATCCAATAATTAATATTAATGTAGGAATTAATCTTCCTTCAAAAAATATATAAAATAAAAATAAATCTATAACAGAAAAAGTTAAATACAATATAATTAATAAAAAAATAATATTAAATAAAAAAAAATTATAAAAATATTTATGTTTAAAAATATTCTCACTTGCTATAATTATCAAAGTACAAATTCAAATACTTAATATAATTAAACCAAAAGATATTATATCATAACCCAATTCATAACTTAAATTACAATAATTTATAATATTAATTGTTATATTAGAAAATAAAAATAATATTAAAAATAATAATATTTGAACCAATCAAAATATATTACTTTTAAAACATAAAGGAATTATAAAAATTATTAAAAATAAAAATTTTATCATTTTATAATAACCTAAATCTTTGAAAATAATCATTTCCATATCTACGAATTATTAAAACTAAAATTGAAATACCTAAAACCCCTTCACAAACAGAAAAAACTAAAAAAACTATTAATATATATATATCAAATTCAATATAATTTAAATAAAAAACTATTAATAAATAAATACTTAAAACAATAAATTCTAATCTTAATAATATAATTAATAAATGTTTATGTTTAGATACAAAAATTATATTTCCAATTATAAATATAATAAAAACAATAAATATATTTAACATTAATTATCATCTTAGATGAGTTTTTATAGTTTAAAAAAAACATTGGTCTTGTAAATCAAAAATAAATTATTATTTTAAAAATTTCAAAGAAAAAGAATTTCTTTATCAATAATTTCCAAAATTATTATTTTATTTAAACTACTCTTTGAAATTATAATAATTTTTTATATTTTTTTAATTTACTTTTCTTTAATAATATTTTTCTTAAAACATCCTTTATCTATTGGATTAATAATTTTAATTCAAACTTTTATAATTTGTTTAATTTCTGGATTATATATTTATACTTATTGATTTTCTTATATTTTATTTTTAACATTTTTAGGAGGTTTACTTGTTTTATTTATTTATGTTTCTAGAATTGCTTCAAATGAATTATTTAAATTTAAATTTAATAATAAAATATTATTAATATTAATATTAATAATCTCATTAATATTTATTTTTTATCTTATTTTTAAATTTAATTGAATAAATTTATTAATTAACTCATTTAATTTAAAAAAATATTATAATTATTTAATTATTATTAACAATAATAATAATATTAATTTAACTAAATTATATAATAAACAAACTTATTTTTTAATAATTATAATAATTATTTATCTATTTATTACTTTAATTGCAGTAGTAAAAATTACAAATATTTTTTATGGACCTCTTCGTTCAAATTAAACTAATGTTAAATAAATTTAAACCTTTACGTAATAACCACCCTATTATTAAAATTTTAAATAATTCATTAATTGATTTACCATCTCCCATTAATATTTCATCATGATGAAATTTCGGATCTTTACTTGCTTTCTGTTTAATTATTCAAATTATTTCAGGATTATTTTTAACTATATATTATACAGCAAATATTGAAATAGCATTTTATAGAATTAATTATATTTGTCGAAATGTTAATAATGGTTGATTAATTCGAACTTTACACGCTAATGGAGCTTCTTTTTTTTTTATTTGTATCTATTTTCATATTGGTCGAGGAATTTATTATGAATCATTTAATTTAAAATATACATGAATAATAGGAGTAATTATTTTATTTATTTTAATAGCAACAGCTTTTATAGGATATGTTTTACCTTGGGGACAAATATCTTTTTGAGGAGCAACAGTTATTACTAATTTATTATCAGCAATTCCTTACTTAGGAACTATATTAGTACAATGAATTTGAGGTGGATTTGCTGTAGATAATGCAACATTAACTCGATTTTACTCTTTTCATTTTTTACTTCCATTTATTCTTTTAATATTAACTATAATTCATTTATTATTTTTACATCAAACAGGATCTAATAATCCTTTAGGTATCAATAGAAATTTAGATAAAATTCCTTTTCATCCATTTTTTTCTTTCAAAGATTTAATTGGAATAATTATTTTTTTATCTTTACTAATTTTATTAATCTTAATTAATCCAAATTTATTAGGAGACCCTGATAATTTTATTCCAGCCAATCCTTTAGTAACTCCTGTACACATTCAACCAGAATGATATTTTTTATTTGCTTATGCCATTTTACGATCAATTCCAAATAAATTAGGAGGAGTTATTGCTTTAGTAATATCTATTTTAATTTTAATTATTCTTCCATTTACTTTCAATAAAAAAATACAAGGAATTCAATTTTATCCTATTAACCAAATATTATTCTGATTAATAATTACAACAGTAATTTTATTAACTTGAATTGGTGCACGTCCAGTAGAAAATCCCTACATTTTAACAGGTCAATTATTAACTATTATATATTTTTCTTATTTTATTATTAACCCAATAATTAATAAAATTTGAGATAAATTTATCTTTAATTAATTAATGAGCTTGTTTATAAAGCATTTGTTTTGAAAACTTAAGAAAGAAATTTATTCTATTAATTTATACTAAAAATATATTATTAAATTAAATAAATTTTTATACCAATAAATAATAATAAAAAATTTAAAGAAATAGGTAAATAAATTTTCCAACATAAATATATTAATTTATCATAACGATATCGAGGTAAAGTACCTCGAACTCAAATAAAAAAAAATGATAAAAATACTAATTTTAAATAAAAAATTAAGCTTAATTTATAACCCCCTAAATATATAATTCTAAATAATAAACTTATAAATATAATTCTAGTATATTCAGCTAAAAAAATTAAAGCAAAACCACCTCTTCTATACTCAACATTAAATCCTGAAACTAATTCTCTTTCTCCTTCTGCAAAATCAAAAGGAGTTCGATTAGTTTCAGCTAAACTAGAAACTAACATACAAAATCTTAAAGGTATTATTAAAAAAATAAATCATATTAATGATTGATAATAATTAAATTTAATTAAATTAAAATCCATTACTATTAAAATACAAGATAATAAAATTAAACTTAATCTTACTTCATATGAAATAGTTTGAGCAACTGATCGTAAACCTCCTAATAAAGAATAATTAGAATTAGAAGATCAACCTGCAATTATAATAGTATAAACCCCTATACTAGTACAACAAAAAAAAAATAATAAACCTAAATTAAAACTAATTATATTAAAATAATAAGGAATTATTAATCAAACTATTAAAGATAATACAAATCTAATAACAGGAGAAAAATAATAAGAAAAATAATTTGAATAATTTAAATACATTTGTTCTTTACTAAATAATTTAATTGCATCAGAAAATGATTGTAATAATCCTATGTAACCTACTTTATTAGGTCCCTTACGAATTTGAATATATCCTAATAATTTTCGTTCTAATAATGTTAAAAAAGCAACCCCAATTAATACACCAATAATCAAAATTAATACCCCAATTAAAATATTTAAATAATCATATATAATCATTTACTATATATATAATAAATTATATATTTATGACTTCTAAAATCATTACATTTTTCTGTCAAAATAGTTTAATAAATTATATATATATATATATATATTTATTTAATTTTATAAATATTCTATTAAATAAAATTATTTTAAATATTTAATCCTTTCGTACTAAAATATTTTAACTTTTTAAAGATAGAAACCAACCTGGCTTACACCGGTTTGAACTCAGATCATGTAAGATTTTAATGATCGAACAGATCAAAATTTTAAACTTCTACATTTAAATTTTATCTTAATCCAACATCGAGGTCGCAAACTTTTTTTTTTATTTGAGCTAAAAAAAAAAATTACGCTGTTATCCCTAAGGTAATTTTTTCTATTAATCATTAAATATGGATCAATTATTCATTAATTTATGTTTTTAAATTATAAAAAGTTCTTTTAATTTTTTTATCACCCCAATAAAATTTTTAAATTTATTTTTTTTATTAAAATTTATAAAAAATTTAAATAAATTTAAAAATAAAACTCTATAGGGTCTTCTCGTCTTTTAAATAAATTTTAGCTTTTTTACTAAAAAATTAAATTCTAATTTTAAATAAGAGACAGTTTATATCTCATCAAATCTTTCATACAAGTCTTCAATTAAAAGACTATTGATTATGCTACCTTTGTACAGTCAATATACTGCAGCCCTTTAATTTTTATCAGTGGGCAGATTAGACTTTAAATTATAATCAAAAAGACATGTTTTTGATAAACAAGTGAATATAAATATTTGCCGAATTCCTTTCATTTAATTATTAAAAATTTTAATTATATTTTATATTTATATACTAATTTTATCATTATTTCTAATTTTATTAAATTAAAAATTATTTTTTTATAAAAAATTAAATTTTTTATAAAAAATTTTATTTAAAAATAAAATTTTTTATAAAAAAATATAATTTTTAAACAATATAAATTTTAAAAATCTTAAATTATATTTATTTTTATTATAAAAATTTAATTTAAAGATTATCCCTTAAATTATTAAATTTTTTTAAAAAAAAAATAATTAATTATTTTTTTTTAAAAAAAATTCTAAATTAAATTTATTTCTAAAAAAACTAGATATATTTAAAAACGATTAACATTTCATTTCAAATTAATTATTTAAAATATTTATGCAACAATAACTTTTATAATTAATTAACTCTTTTAAATTCGAGATTTTTTTAATTAAATAATTTTTTTTAATAAACTCTGATACACAAGATACAATAAATTAAATTTACTTTTATAAAAATTAATTTTTATACTATTTCAATTTTCTTTCACAATACTAATAATTTATAAATTTTAAAATTTTTTTCTTAAATATATACTTTAACCCCCCAATTATAAATATATATATAATACTTTATTTTTAAAAATTCTTTTATTATTTTTATTTTATTTAAATTTTCCCCTATCAAATTAATTAAATAACTAATATCCTTCCAATGTAAATGAAATACTTTCTCAAGCTCTAATTTGTCTTTCTAGAAACACTTTCCAGTACTTCTACTTTGTTACGACTTATTCCAATTTTTAAATGAAAGCGACGGGCAATATGTACATATTTTAATTATTAATCATTTTATAAAATTATATAAAATTACATTTAAATCCACTTTTAATTATTTTTACATAATAATATCCATTTTAAATAAAATTATTGTAATCCATTATATTCTTAATTATAATCTGCATCTTGATCTGAATTAATTTTTTTTATAAATTTTAAAATATTATTTTTTTATAAAAATATTTTTTTAACAACGATATACAAAATTATTTAATTAAGTAAATTTATTCGTGGATTATCAATTATTAAACAGATTCCTCTAAATGAACTAAAATACCGCCAAATTATTTAAGTTTCAATAATTAATTATTTAATATTTTAGTATTAAAAATTTAAATTTTTAATAATAGGGTATCTAATCCTAGTTTATTTATAAAATTTATTAAATCAAAAATAAATAAGTAAATTTTAATTAAAATAAAATTTCACTTAATAATTTAATATTTAATTTATATTAATTATTTTTAATTATAACTAAAAAAAATTTATTTTAATTTTTGTATAACCGCAACTGCTGGCACAAAATTTGTTATTAATTTTAATATTACTAAATCTTAATTTCTTAAATTTTTAATATTAATTACTATATAAAAAAATATTTTTAAAATAATTAAAAATTCATACTAAAATTTATATGTAAAATAAATTATTAATAAATTTTTTAAACCATAAATATTTATTTATATATAAAATTTTTAACATAGAATTATAATTAAAAAGTTTTTTTTTTTTTTTTTGTATATTAATTGATTTTTTGTAATATTTAAACTGAAAATTAATATGGCAATAAATTTATTAAAATTCTTATTAAATATTATATATTAATATTATTAATTTTTAATTAAATAAAAATTAAATAATTATTTAATTTAATAATATATTAAATATTTAAATTAATTATATATATATATATATTATAAAATTAAATATATTTATTAAATATTTAATATATAATTTTAATGTTTTTTTATGTTTATTAAAATTCAAAACCATTTTTAATAATTTTTTTTATAAATAAATAAAAAATTA